TGGAAAAGTGGAAACAAGACCAGATATAATCTGATCATTCTGAGCCAATCCAAAATCGTTGTATATCGAACCAATCATTAGTTCCCAACCGTGGGTCGAGTGAAATCCGATCCATAAATCAGTAACTAAAAGAATCGAAAAAGCTTTGATTGTATCACTTAAGTTATAGATAAATTCCTGAATCCAAGAATTTAGAATGAAAAGTTCTTCATTGCCCAGAAAAAAATAACCACTTAGAATAGCGAAACAGATTAGATTTGTAGAGAAATGCAAAATGATATGGAAATGAGATTCATTGTGTCTTTGGACCAATTGTATTGTTTCCTTGTGCATTCCTATACGAAACCTTTGCATATGTGTCTCCGAGTACTCCTTTATCATCTCGTCCAACAGGAATAGTTCTTCTAATTCCATAAATTTTTCTAGAACATTTTTCTCTTGAATATCATTCAAAAGGATTTCGGATTGCCTGATATTCCACCAATTAAGAACCCAAGTTTCTAGACATTTCTTAAATGAGAGAGAAACCCACCAGGGCAAAAAGAGTATAGACACAAGATATGGGAGGGAAGCCAATGCTTTCTTTTTTTTCATTCTGTATCCGTATCCGTGATGTGAATTGTTAATGAACCTGTTTCATTCGTCGATTCTATCTGAGATTTCTATGAAGCACGAATTATATAGCCTATAAGCCTATAACTCTAACAAGAACAAGGTATCGAACCTATGGTTCTTTTCCTATTTTTGTTTTTGTGTAAGAATTGAGTCTTTGGATCTAGAATAATATAGAATAGAACATAGAAGAAGGGCCCTTTTCGAATGAAAAAAAAGAAGTAAATATTCTTTCCAGATTCCAGAGATCTCAATTAGGCAAATTGTAACCGATTTCCTCTTCATCTTTCGATGAAGACTCGAAAATCCATTTGAACTAACGCATAGAATTTGGATTTAAAGACGAACCCTACCGGATCCTTTAATTATTTTATTTCTATTTCGAATTCGAAAGATTTCACTGTCTAACCACAGCGCGGGGATAGGGTATCAATTCAAAGGCCTAAAAAGAGGAATGAATTATTTTTTACGAAAATAAAAGACATGTTAGGATATTTGATGAATCTATACTTATTAGACTTTTTTACTAGTATAAAGATAAAGAGTGAAGCTGGACGCCATGTTTATGCGTATACAAAAGAGTTTTTGTGTACAAATAGTTTCTATTCTCTCTATTCTCCTTAATATATTTTATTTGATTAGTTATATTATATTTTATTAGTCCATATACGTCCTCCTGCTTTTGAGATGTTTTAAGTTCCTTCTCTCATGCTGAGATTTCTTCTTCAGTTCATTTCAAAAGACTTCAATAGGTACGCGCAAGAAAGAGGCCAATTCGGCAGCTTTTTGTTCAATTTCTCGTGGAGTCAAATTCTCATCAGTACGGGTCAAGGGAATGGCTCCTTGGCCCCTGATTTCCATATAAAGGACACGACGAGGAAAAAGACCCTCTTTCACTTCCATTCTGATTGATTGGATATCTTTCAGAAAGAAACGAAGGAAGATGCGACGATTTCTTCCAGGAAATCCCCAACGAAAAAGGGACATTATCCCTTCTTTTCTATCAAATCGGTCATAACCACTACCTACATTCCATGAAATTGTGCACCACAAATAAGAACTAATGAATAGACCTGCGATTCCATAGAAAGACATCACGATCCCTTGTGGGAAAAAAAGAATTTGCTGAGACGGAAATACGGATATCAGATTTTTACCAAGATAACTGGAAGTTCCAACCACTAAGAATCCTAGTGAACCTAAAAAAAGGATACAGGCCCAGCAAAAATTACTTGTTTTTCGAGACCCCGTTATAAGTTCTATCCATATATGTTCTGATCGCCAGTTCATACTATACTAGATCCAGTTGCATTCGATTGGAATTGAGAGAATAACCCAAATGGATTTTACTCGATTTTTATTGCTTGATCCCGAAGTAACTTTCATCAACTAGCAGCATTCCGACGGGAACCTTTAGAAATAATTGGTTAGATACATTGAGTTTTTATTTCAAATATTTTTCAAAAAAGATTTGCTGATGATCATTTTGAATTTAAGAATTCAATTGATTAAGCTATAATCGCATATACACGCATTAATGCGTATATTATGCATCGGCATACATAACAAAACAACTCTTCCATTTGTTTTCGGAAAGGCCACATATCATATATCCTACCATATTAAATTAAAAGAAGAGTATCTGTATGATAATCCAGTGTTGAAAGTTGAAAGAAATTGATGAGATTTGGTCCCATCGTATTTAGACAATCTTATTTCTTTGGACATAAAGAGATAAAGAAGCCATTGCGATTGCCGGAAAGACTAGGCCCACTAAAGGAACAAAAATAGAGGGAAAGTTCAAATCTATCATAGAATGTACCTCGATTTCATATTTGTACCTATTCTAATTATAAAGATATCTTATGATAAGTCTATCTATTAGAAAGAATATTAATCTAATCTGAATATGAAGTATTTCATAAGAAAAAACGAATGTAGAACTAAATGAAGTGTACCTATTCCTCTTTATACACGAATATGTATGAGAATCCGCTTTCAGAAATTGGATTCTTCTTCTCCCATCTTTATCTTCATCGTCTTTCTATCTTTCCTTTCAAAACATCTTTTTTTTTTTGAAAGGAAAGATAGAAAACAGTTTCTTATGAGTTCCTGACTTTAACCAATCTTATCCAACAAACAGGGATTCCTAGTGAAAAACGGGGGGTTTTCGATAAATAGAAAGAACTTCTATATTCTTCTTATTTGTTATTTGAATATTTCTATTTTCTTTATTTTATTTGAGATTTCTTCTTTCTTTTTATTTCCCGGATTTCTCGGAAGGAGAAAGAAATTCTTTTTTATCTTGTCGATAGAGGGATGCTTATTCCTAATCAGGAAGAGAGGTAAAAGAAAAAAAAAAGGATCCGGGGCAAAAAGTCATTATCCAAAACTTCTGACTCTTACTACACTTATAACTGATGTCCCCAAAGAAAACACCATCTTCTTAGTTTTTTATAATGAACTAAATGCTTATTCGCTACAAATAAAAATAACTGAAGCTAGTGCTATACTTCCATTTGAAAATGAAGAATTTCAATCTTTTTGAGAATCTTTTTTTAATCTTGATTCAAGGCAAGGGAAGGAAACCATGTAGCTGAAATAACTCATTAAGAACACCTTTTAAAGGATTACGTGGTACGATTGGGTCGAATAAGCCCTTATGGAATAAATACTCAGCCGCTTGTGAACCGTCGGGTACTGTCTTTTTCAATGTTTGTTCAATTACTCTTTTACCCGCAAAAGCAATGTAGGCATTAGGTTCAGCAATAATGATATCTCCCAACATACCAAAACTTGCTGTAACTCCGCCAGTTGTAGGAGATGTAAGGATTGATACATAGAATAACTTTTTCTTTGATTGATAATCATATGAAGCAGAAGATATTTTAGCCATTTGCATCAAGCTCAAACTCCCTTCTTGCATGCGTGCTCCTCCAGAAGCACACACAATAATGACAGGTAGAGATCGATTAGTAGCATACTCGATTAAACGGGTGATTTTCTCACCTACTACGGATCCCATACTACCTCCCATAAACTGAAAATCCATAACTGCAATTGCTATGGGAATACTATTTAGTTGACCTACGCCCGTTTGAACAGCTTCAGTTAAACCCGTTTTTCTTTGATAAAAAGAGATGCGATCTATATAAGGTTCCTCCTCTGAATGAAATTCAATGGGGTCCATAGAGACCATATCTTCATCCATAGGCTCCCAAGTGCCAGGATCAATAAAGAGTTCAATTCTATCTGAACTACTCATTTTCAAATGATATCCGCAGTGTTCACAAATATTCATTTTTGAACTAAAAAATTTTTTATAATTTAATCCATAACAATTCTCACATTGAACCCATAACTCTTTGTATTTTGTATTTATATCGAAATCATTAGATCTTTCTGTTCTATTGAAAGAACTGCTACTAGTTTTGATACTAGAATTTAAACTTTCAATACTACTTAGACTTTCCGTACAAATGAAACTAGAAATGTAACTGTCGATACCACTGTAAATGTAACTCTTAAGACTGATTTCAAAACGAAGATAACTATCAATGCAACTATTAATGTGATTATTCCAATTAGATTGAGTATCATACATGGAATAATAATAGTAGTAATTACTACTATTAGATCCACTATTCAAATAACTAGGAAAAAGAATCTCTAGTTCACTCAAAAAAGAACTAGCATTGTCAATATCAAAAATCTGATTTTCAATATCAAAATATACAGAATAAGTGTCACCATTACTATTTCTAACTAAAAAAGTATGATCAGAGATCAAACTCCAAATATTCCTGCTATCAAATAAATAATTTAGATAATTAAGATTACTGAAACTATAACTGTGCCAACTAGTAATCTTTTTCTCCACATCATTTAGAATAGTTTCTTCACTTCCACTGGTATGTCCAAGAGCATCAAGACTATCCATTGATTTACTTAGTCCACACCTATGTTCTAACTTCTTGTTAGACAACATCGAATTGAACCAACATTTTTCCATAGATTCTTTCTGCCCCCTATTTTATGAAAACCTAATACTAAGAGATGAATAGTCATTCGATGAAGAAAAAATCATTTTACTATTTCTTTTTTCTTTCTTTTTATTTCTCATCAGAATTCAAAAGAAGCATATGATTATGATCCAATCATTAAGATTGTTAATGAAAAGTCTTGAAAAGAAAGGATTCTCCTTTTGAGGAATCCAATGAATCATTTCAATTTCAATATAATGATAGTGATTATGATAGAATCTTTTCCTCAAAAAAAGATATATAAAGACAGGTTTCTCTCATGTAAAACTTTCAATTCTCATCAAAAAAAAAGATACATAGTTGTTTCTTCCCATAAATGAAAAATGAATTCTCGTCTCGTAGAATCTCGTGTCATATAGTCAAATAAGAAAATGAGTTTCTATTACAACAGGGAACGAAAAAGACAATATACAGGATAGGGGTAGAAGGGATCCTTCCCTTGGCTTGATCTATGGACTGAAACTAAGGAATATAAAATGATCCACCAATCCAATCCCAAGGATCCATAATTCAGCCTATGGCTCCAACAATAAATAATAGAATAGATAAGTTGTTTAGTCTTCTTTCGATCTTATCTTCTTATGTTTAGATTTTGTATATACTTGTATATCGTATTGTATATTGTACATGTACATATAAAAGATATATGCAAATACACAAAGACCCTCATAGTTCATAGTATAGGATTAGTATAAGATGTTTATTCTTTCTTTTTATTTGGCCCAATCTTTCTTCTTTTCTTGAGGAAAAGATTGGGCCAAGTTTCATTGCAATCAATTAGGAGAACAAAGGAGAACAAACAGGAATTGCTAAATTATACGCGCTTATTTTGTCTCTTTTTCTATATCTAGCTTATCCACTGGGTCGAAATCGAATTTGATCTCTTTCCATATTTCACAAGCAGCGGCTAGCTCAGGACTCCATTTGGTAGCTTCACGAATAATATCATTACCTTCACGAGCAAGATCACGTCCCTCATTACGAGCTTGTACACATGCTTCTAAAGCCACCCGATTAGCTACTGCACCGGGTGCATTTCCCCAAGGGTGCCCTAAAGTTCCTCCGCCAAACTGTAGTACGGAATCATCCCCAAAGATTTCGGTTAGGGCAGGCATATGCCAAACATGAATACCCCCTGAAGCCACGGGCAGAACACCTGGCATAGAGACCCAGTCTTGAGTGAAAAAAATACCACGACTTCGATCTTTTTTAATAAAATCATCACGTAACAAATCAACAAAACCCAAAGTCATCTCACGTTCCCCTTCCAGTTTACCCACTACTGTACCAGCGTGAATATGATCTCCACCAGACATACGTAATGCTTTAGCTAGTACACGAAAATGCATACCATGATTTTTCTGTCTATCAATAACTGCATGCATTGCGCGATGGATGTGAAGAAGTAGACCATTGTCGCGGCAATACTGAGCCAGGCTAGTATTTGCGGTGAACCCCCCAGTTAAGTAGTCATGCATTACGATAGGAACTCCCAATTCTCTGGCAAATACCGCTCTTTTGGTCATTTCTTCACATGTACCCGCAGTTGCATTCAAGTAATGTCCTTTAATTTCACCCGTTTCGGCTTGCGCTTTAAAAAGCGCTTCGGCACAAAATAAGAAACGATCTCTCCAACGCATAAATGGTTGTGAATTTACGTTTTCATCATCCTTAGTAAAATCAAGTCCACCCCGTAGACATTCATAAACCGCTCTACCGTAGTTTTTTGCGGATAATCCCAATTTTGGTTTAATAGTACATCCCAATAGGGGACGACCGTACTTGTTCAATTTATCTCTTTCAACTTGGATGCCATGAGGCGGACCTTGGAAAGTTTTGGAATAAGAAGGGGGAATTCGCAGATCTTCCAGACGTAGAGCTCGCAGGGCTTTGAAACCAAATACATTACCCACAATAGAAGTAAACATGTTAGTAACAGAACCTTCTTCAAAAAGGTCTAAAGGATAAGCTACATAAGCAATATATTGATTGTCCTCCCCAACAACGGGCTCGATGTGGTAGCATCGTCCTTTGTAACGATCAAGACTGGTAAGTCCATCAGTCCACACAGTTGTCCATGTACCAGTAGAAGATTCGGCAGCTACCGCAGCCCCCGCTTCTTCAGGCGGAACTCCCGGTTGAGGAGTTACTCGGAATGCTGCCAAGATATCAGTATCTTTGGTTTCGTAGTCAGGAGTATAATAAGTCAATTTGTAATCTTTAACACCAGCTTTAAATCCAACGCTTGCTTTAGTCTCTGTTTGTGGTGACATAAGTCCCTCCCTACAACTCATGAATTAAGAATTCTCACAACAACAAGGTCTACTCGATATGATATGAATTAGGCGTGAATGAAACCTTTGACAAAAATATTTACAATTCAAAAAAGATTCAACTAAACTAATATTATCAACTAATGAATAATGAAAATTTGAAAAGGGTTCATTATTGGACCATGTATTTGATTCACCAAATACATCATTATTTTATACTCTTTGATATATATGGCGCAACCCAATCTTCGTTTTGAAAATTTCTATTTCTAATGGAATTTATCACCTTCTTAATTTTTTTATATTCATTATATAAATGAGTATGAAGAATAATGAATATGATAGAGAATATGAATAAAAACATCAAATAAAATGAAAAAATTCAATTGAAATTGAAAAATAATAAAAAGAATTAATAATTAGAATTTAGAATAAGAATTCTAATTATTAATAAATTTATTAATAAATAGAATTGAAAAAGAATGAAATGAAAATAGAGAAATATTCAATTGAGATTGAATAGAAAGAGAATTCTAAATCATTCTAAATTCTAGATAAATTATAGAATGAATAAATACAAAAGTAAAGATATTAAAGATAGAAAGATATATATAAATAGATAAATTCATATAACATAGAAATAGTAAATAGATAATATTCTATACTAATATAGAAAAAAAAAAAGAAAGAATAGAGGACCACCCCTCTCTCTTGACAGTAATATATGTTGTATATGTAAATCCTAGATGTGAAAAGAGGCCTAATTCAATTCATCTAGAAAAGGGAACAGATATGGTATAGAAAGAAGAATAGGTGCACAACACAAATCAAAAGAAAAAAAAGAAAAAATACAATAAGAATTGAAAATTGACTCATTAACTGAGTAAAGGATTGAATTGGATTCGATTGGGTGGTACCAACTCAATAGAATGCTAACTCCCATTTATTTCTTATGGAATTAACCGATCAACTTGCTATCGGATATTTATATTTATTTTCGATTCAGTACTTTAAAAAAAAAAAGAATTTCGACATATTTCTTATGTTTATTATGATTTATTATTATGAGAAGCAATCCCACTACTTCTGATCCTGTGGTTTCTAAACTTGAAGAACAAAACCTAGGACGTGTCGCTCAAATTATTGGCCCAGTACTGGATGTCATTTTTCCACCGGGCAAGATGCCTAATATTTATAATGCTTTGGTAATTAAAGGTCGAGATACTGTTGGTCAGCAAATTAATGTAACTTGTGAAGTACAACAATTATTAGGAAATAATCGAGTGAGAGCTGTAGCTATGAGTGCTACAGATGGTCTGATGAGAGGAATGAAAGTGATTGACACGGGAGCTCCTCTAAGTGTTCCAGTCGGGGGAGCTACTCTCGGACGAATTTTCAACGTTCTTGGAGAGCCCGTTGATAATTTAGGTCCTGTCGATACTCGCACAACATCTCCTATTCATAGATCTGCACCCGCCTTCATACAGTTAGATACGAAATTCTCAATCTTTGAAACAGGGATTAAAGTAGTGGATCTTTTAGCCCCCTATCGCCGTGGAGGAAAAATCGGACTATTTGGGGGAGCTGGAGTGGGTAAAACAGTACTCATCATGGAATTGATCAACAACATTGCCAAAGCTCACGGAGGTGTATCCGTATTTGGCGGAGTAGGTGAGCGTACTCGTGAAGGAAATGATCTCTATATGGAAATGAAAGAATCTGGGGTTATTAATGAAAAAAATATTGCAGAATCCAAAGTGGCTCTAGTCTATGGTCAAATGAATGAACCGCCAGGAGCTCGTATGAGAGTTGGCTTGACTGCCCTAACCATGGCGGAATATTTCCGGGATGTTAATGAGCAAGACGTACTTCTATTCATCGACAATATATTTCGTTTCGTTCAAGCAGGGTCCGAAGTCTCTGCCTTATTAGGTAGAATGCCTTCTGCAGTGGGTTATCAACCTACCCTTAGTACAGAAATGGGTTCTTTGCAAGAAAGAATTACTTCTACCAAGGAAGGATCCATAACATCGATCCAAGCAGTTTATGTACCTGCGGATGATTTGACCGACCCTGCTCCTGCCACGACATTTGCACATTTAGATGCTACTACCGTATTATCAAGAGGATTAGCTGCCAAAGGTATTTATCCAGCCGTAGATCCCTTGGATTCAACGTCAACTATGTTACAACCTCGGATCGTTGGCGAGGAACATTATGAAACTGCGCAAAGGGTTAAGCAAACTTCACAACGTTACAAAGAACTTCAGGACATTATAGCTATCCTTGGGTTGGACGAATTATCCGAAGAAGATCGTTTAACTGTAGCAAGAGCACGCAAGATTGAACGTTTCTTATCACAACCCTTCTTTGTGGCAGAAGTCTTTACTGGTTCTCCAGGGAAATATGTTGGTCTCGCAGAAACAATTCGGGGTTTTCAATTCATCCTTTCTGGAGAATTAGACGGTCTTCCCGAGCAGTCCTTTTATTTGGTGGGTAACATCGATGAAGCTACCGCGAAAGCTATGAACTTAGAAGAGGAGAGCAAATTGAAGAAATAACCTTAAATCTTTGTGTACTGACTCCTAATCGAATGATTTGGGATTCCAAAGTGAAAGAGATTATTTTATCTACTAATAGTGGACAAATTGGGGTATTACCAAACCATGCCCCCATTGCCACGGCTGTAGATATAGGTCTTTTGAGAATACGGCTAAACGACCGATGGTTAACGGTGGCTCTTATGGGCGGTTTCGCTAGAATAAGTAATAATGAGATCACCATTTTAGGAAATGGTGCGGAAATTAGTACTGACATTGATCCACAAGAAGCTCAACAAACTCTTGAAATAGCTGAAGCTAACTTGAGTAGAGCTGAGGGTAAGAGACAAGCAATTGAGGCAAATCTAGCTCTCAGACGAGCTAGAACACGAGTAGAAGCTGTCAAAGTGATTTCCTATTAATAGTCAATACATTCAATCAAAATCAAAAGAGTTATTTCTTTATTATACACTAAACACTGCATCTTGATTCCACAAATTGAACACAATGAAGTCTAATTTGATTAATCTGA